CGGATTCTGAAATCAAGGAAAGATATTGAAAAATAGATTTTCGAAATAATAGAATATACTTTTTTTATATGTATCGGAAAAGAATAGCGATTTATTCCTATGGAGTATCCATTAACATAACAAGAAGATAAAATAAAAAATATCGAATATCGACAAATTTTTGTCTTGTGTGGTCTAAGGAAATAAAAAAACCGCTTTCTACAATTTAATATATATCGAATTTAAATATCAGAATAGCTGATATAGTCATGATTCAAGGGGTCAGGTCCACTTACTTTTTTGATTTATAATTTTATGGCAGATTTGGTAGGAACATTGGTAGGAACAATGGGGAAGTAGGAATAGTTTGGTTTGGCAGATTAATAAATAGGGATTGTATACCTAGAATATTTCTATTATGTCCCAGGACAAAAAAATGCAAAATAATAAGATATGAAGAGGACTACTATGTCACTACAGGGTAGAATCCCCTCAATAAGTTCAATTAGTCATTATGATAATGATTAAATGTTCAACTTTTTAACTATAACTCATAATAATAAGAACTCGTTATAATGGTGGTTGCCTTTTTCTTTTTTTTTTTTTTTGAATATCAACAATATCTGTATTCTCCGCCGAAGAACGAAAACTAAGACTTGAGTTTCATGAAAAAGCCCTTTATCGGATTTGAACCGATGACTTACGCCTTACCATGGCGTTACTCTACCACTGAGTTAAAAGGGCCCTATTCAATTCATGAATTAGCCATGTTCTATTATGAGTCTACTACATATATGTATATATGCAGTAGACTCATAATAGAAGAAAAAAGTGGGTAAAATTTTTCTCGTTTTTGCATTTTCTGGCTTAGTATGAGATAGTGATAGATATATCATATTTTATTTGAACGAGAAAGGAAGCAATGAGTGGAAATTGAAGAAATTAAATGAGGTTTTATCCCCCATACCCCTTTTCTTTCGGGCCAATCATTGCCTGAACTGAAGGAATCCTAGACTTCCTTTCGTTATATCGCATAGTATGGGATGCTTCATTCATGAAGCATCAAAAAAAAAATGTTCTAATTTTATAGAATCATAACATAGAAAGACTCTTCGGATCTAGCGATACCATTAGATTATATTGACAATTCCAAAAAACTGTTCATACTATCATCATAGTATGATGACGGTCGGGCGGATATGCCCCCATCGTCTAGTGGTTAGGACACCTCTCTTTCAAGGAGGAAACGGGGATTCGACTTCCCCTGGGGGTAGGGTACTACGAAAGGAAGTTGATCATAGATTATCAATAAGCCTAGAATGAATTCTTCCTGGGTCGATGCCCGAGCGGTTAATGGGGACGGACTGTAAATTCGTTGGCGACACGTCTACGCTGGTTCAAATCCAGCTCGGCCCAAAAATTCACCGCTCTATGAGTATAATATAACCAATTTGTCCTACAGAAAAGAAAAAGAAATGCCTGATCGGTATACGTAGAAATGTAGAAATAAAGAAAAAGGGTCTATTTTTTTACTCTATCTATATATTTTTTTTTTCTCATCTCATTGAAAGATTGATTTTCTATTTTTATTTTACCAATAAAATAAAAAATAACTCCTTACTAATAATCTGCATCACTCTCACTAAAGTCCGTGTTTATGTAGATATGATATCACTATATCATTCGTGTATCTGTTACGTTACAACATGACAAGTAGAATGTTCTTACTTATGAAACAAGAAAAATATATATGCTATACACCTCGCTGGGATTGTAGTTCAATTGGTCAGAGCACCGCCCTGTCAAGGCGGAAGCTGCGGGTTCGAGCCCCGTCAGTCCCGAACTAGGATCCGATGAATTTCTCAATGCCTTTCTCTATTTTTCACGAAAGGGAAGACGGGGAGAAAAATGGAATCCCCAGTGCGGGGAGGGGGATTTTTTTTTTCTTTTGTTTTTGTTTCGCATTTATCATCAGACAAATACGGGAATTTCCATTTCTTTCCCTAGTACTAATGGATAAGGGGAGACATATGTGGATTGGTACAATCGGTAATATTGCTATATTCAGTATTTTAAGTTTAAGAGATACCATACTCACTTTCTTTTTCGCTTGTTTTTGATTGACGAAATGGAATGGAGTGCCCATAAAATATGGGCAGTACAGACACATATTGTCTTCGTTTATTGTACGATACACAATGAACTTAATATAATTTAATTACCCGGTTTCAGGTTAAAGCACATTCTTTCTAATTCCAACTTTTTTTGTGTATCCTCAATTATTAATACTAATTGAAAACAATCTATTTCGTTCTCATTTTAATTGCATACTGAATTTTTCATGTATACGTTCCAATCCCAATCCAATAAAGAGGATACTAATAAAATAAAAGAAAAGGCCAACCAAGCAGCGCCCCTTTCTTCTTCTTAGTAAATTCAATTTCATTTGTTCGACTATTCTTTTTTTTATACTTAATCCTTTCTTTTTCCATCTCACTTATACTGTTTGGATCTGTGTATGACTCAGAGAATACCAGTCATATGATACCTCATAATTTTATTTACATAATTCTATGTATAAGTAGGAAAGTTGTATAAGGAAGATAATAGGTTATAGAAAAGAAAAGGTGAAAAAGGGAATGAAAATACAATGATGTGTATTTCCGGTCCAATCAAAAATGGTATTTTTGATTTAGTATGGATAAAAGATCTTTCCATGTTATACTATTCGATTCTCGACGATGAATTGGTTTGATAGATCAGAAATTGTTATTCATAATATTGATCTGATTCAGTATCATTAGGATGTAATTCATCCCATTGAATTTACAGGAGTCAAATTTATTATCTCTATGGGATTAGATCCCGAGTTATTGCGAAACAAAAAAAGGAAGATTATATTATGGAAGTCAATATTCTCGCACTTATTGCTACTGCGCTGTTCATTCTAGTTCCTACGGCTTTTTTACTTATCATCTATGTAAAAACGGTCAGCCAAAATGATTAATTTGAATGAAACTTGAATTCTTAGTTCTTATCAATCATTCAAGAAACGAAAGAAGGGATTCAAACTCTAAGTCTTAAATGAAATGATTGGGCTGGAATCAAAAGTATCTTATTAAGTATTTAATCTGGTGTGGTAGAAAGAACTATATATCTAGATATATAGTTCTTTCTACCACACCGGCTAGTATTGTATACTATTTTTTAGTATTAAATTACAATATATATGTACATATATTAGATGTACATATAGATAGTAGTACTCTAATTCTATTTCTTTTAGTTTTATTTCCCATCTTAAGATCTTAAGAAAGAAGTCATTGATTGAACAATTAACGGATGATCCGCAGAGTTAAGTTATACAGTAACTTCTTCGGATTTCTAAAAGAAGTAGAGCAGACCCTGCCTATTTTTCATGCTTAAACATGAGATGAGTCAAAAAAAGCATAAAAAATTTTCTAGGAGTCTAAAACAAATGTTAAATGTGTGATATGTGGGTCGCTCAACGTAAGAAAGATCTAATTTTATTATGTCTAGGACCTCTTTGGACAATCACTAATCACCTCGTTTCCAATAGAAATAAAATATGTATTGTCGTAATAGGGGAACGACTTTCTTTTAGAAAACTAAAAGTAAAGAAAAAAAATAGGTATTAGTTTTTCTTATTGTAATATCTATAATTCTGATAAGAGCTGATTCACCAAAATGGAGAAAAATTAGGTTGGAAAAAATCTCCTATCATGCGTAGATTTGAGTTTCGAAATACAATTATGGTAATCATTCATTACTGTATTCCAGTACAATTTTGAACTGTATTCCAGTACAATTTTGAAGACATTTTTAAGGCTTCGCAAAATAATCAATAAAGAATTAATACAGTTCGATTGAGCAATTAGCAGTGCCCCCAGCTCTAAAGTCCACTCCTTCCCCATACTACAAGTGAAAGGGAAAATGTAAAGACTACCATTAAAGCAGCCCAAGCAAGACTTACTATATCCATGTGAATTATGTCCCCTATTTCTATGAAGGAATTATTCTATTATTATTAATTAATAATCATAGTGGAATCAATGGCGCAGAGTCAAAATGGGATTATGACTTAAGACTATTGATGAACCAAACCAATTAAATAAATACACTCGTAACAAGTTTCTCTATTTTAAGGTTTCTGTAAAACTAAAATCAGGAAGCTTTAAGTACAAATATGATGATACACACGCCTTTTCCTTGGAAATATCAAAGGAATGGTTCTAATGGAGCATATAAGAATAGTAAGACCTATTATTTGTTTTGATACCTTTATTTACTAAGCAAAAAACATAAAAATATACCATAAAGTATCGAAACGCCTACTTAGTCCTTTGCCTCTGCTTCTTGCTCCGCAAGAATTCGTCGAATTAGATCGGCAGGATAAGAAAGAAGTCCAAAATCTTTTGTTGCTCAGGCGACACCCGGATTTGAACTGGGGATAAAGGATTTGCAGTCCCCCGCCTTACCACTTGGCCATGCCGCCAAATTCGATCCAAAATGGAGAAAAATATTCTCCATATTCTATTACTAACTCTTTTTTTGTTTTTTTTTTATCTTGAATCCCGTTGTACTTTTTTAATTAAAAAGAAATTCCTATTTTTTATTGGATCTAGTTTATATTATTCTCTTGGATTGATTGTATCTCAAAATATACATCGCTTAAATTAAAAGCATCCCCTATCCTTTCTAATTCTAAGGGGAGTAGAAAAAATGGATTTCTGGTCACAGACTGAAAAATTCAGGGCAAATTGGAACCATTAACAATTTACTTTGAATTAGTGAAAAGTTCTTCAATTTTTCTCTCCAATGAAATTTTGTTTCATTGAATGGCAAAAGAAAAAAAATTGATTAAAAAAAAATTGATTTATGACTAATCAGTATTCATTTTTTTTTTCAATAATAAATCCTTTTGCATTTCAATTATAACAACATATATGTGTATATGTAAACCCCAGACCAGAAATTGTTACTCAGATACCAAACCGAAT